GGAAAGATGCATTAGATAATGAACTATTGGTTCTAAGACATCTCTGGCGATGAATCAACAATTCGAAGTGCTTTTCTTGCGCATTCTTGATGAACCCGCGGCGTTGAGACATAGATCTAGGAGGCTTTGTTTGGGGAGTAAGAAGCCACTTTGAAATCTCTTGATCTGCAAAGAATTCTCGACGTGAAAACACAGAGACAAAGGGCTGATCTTGTAAGAATGGATTCCCAGGGTCCCAAATAAATTGGCTTATTTTAAAAAAGCCTTGTTCGTGGTAAGATCGATCTCGTGTCTGGTACTGCATGGTTCCACTCGGCAAGAACTCCGAATCATTCTCTTGAAGCTCATCCTCTTCTTGAAGCTCATCCTCTTTGATCCGCTTGCCCCTGGCCCAATAGGGAAATCCCAATTCATTGGGGATCCAACCAAATAGATTGGCACAAGGGCGCCATATTCTAGGAGCCCAAACTATGTGATGCTCCTCTATTATCTGTTGCGGGTCGAGGGCTCCTTCCCCTTCTTCAAACTCAGATTCGTATTTTCCATATCGAAGTCTCTGATCAACGATAGAAGAAGATCCTTTTTGCATCATATCTAAGGGATTCCTTGGTTCGGACCGAAGAAGCAATGTCACTCGATCATTATCAAACTGACTGCAATCTTTTTCTGTCCGTGAGGAGCCCACGAGAACACCTTCTGCTTCTAATAGGCCATGAACTAGATCAGAATCATTCTCAACGAGTCCATAAGAAGCGATCCAATTTTTTTCATCGGGTCCGGGTAGAGACCAAAGATCTTGAGCGACCGATCCGGCAGAACAACTCAAAAGATAAAGAAGTATCGTTAATCTCTTCATCGTCGTTCCAAGCTCGAAGTACCATTCGTACAAATAAGAACCCCCTTCCTTACATAATTTCTTCTTCATATAGATAGATATAGGATCTATGGGGCAATTACTTAGAAGTACATTGTGTGCAAGAGCCCTTCCTATCTGATAGAAAAGGATCCCATGATCCTGAACCAATCTTACCTCGGATCGCAAATCCCAAGTTTGTCTATGAAGAGCGTATCTAATTGTATTAGTGTCTATAATGGATTTCTTCTGTGTAATACTAATTGATAGGGCCTCATTAGTAAGTGCTGCAAGATCTCGTGCATTGGAACCCATGGTTATGGACCCGAATCCATTAGTATGGAACATTTTCTTTTCCAAGTGAAAGCCCCTAGTATATGAAAGAGTGAAAAGGTGCTTTCGTTGTTGTGGAATAAGAAGCCTTCGGATCTTAATGCATGTATTTAATTTATTCGGAGCTATTAGAGCGGGATCCACTTTTTGGGGAATATGAGTCGAAGCAATAACAAGGATATTTCGAGTGGAGCCTCTTTCAGAATCCATGGAGAGAGAGTTCGCTAATAGACCGAGGGATAAGGAATCCGAATCATGCATATACAGATCATGAATGTTTGGAATCCATATTATGCAAGGAGACATTGCTTTTGCTAATTCGAATTGAAGGGCGATATCACTATCAGATCGGTCTATTTTCGAAGGCATATCCATAGTTAGCAGCTCTTTCTCTGTATCAAGGTCATCATCGATATCGTCACTATCATCAATCTCAATATCGTCACGATCATCAATAACAATATCATATTCATCCATCTCATCATCCTCATCAACAAAATCATCCTCATCCAGGAACTTGCTCGGAAATAACGTAATGAAAGGAACATAGGAGTTTGTCGCTAGGTATTTGACCAAGTAGGATCGTCCAGTTCCTATAGAACCTATCACTAAAATACCCCTAGAGGGGGATAGGGCTAAGCGAAGCGAAAAGGGTTTTCCATGAGATGGGCAATGAAAACTATTAGCACCCCACGAGGTTTGCGAATAAGTGATTGTCTGATAATGAGCAAGGAATATCCGTCTTTCTGCTAAACAGGATCTATTGAACTCATAATCCATTAGATACTTTTTCTGAATGTCAACTAAGTACCGTAAGTAAATTGATCCCGGTTGTTCAATCATTTGAAAACCAGAGTCATTCTTTGATAAATGATCACTATGAGTCAGACTCAATAGAATTTGATCAATCCTTTTTTCTCTCGCTGTCGTTAAGGTGGAGAACTGAACCAAGAATTCCCTTTCTGCATCATCAATCGAATCACTGTTCGCGACCCACGATTCTATTTTATCATCAATCCAATCAACGTTCACGTTTTTTCTTTTTCTTATCAATGAATAGATCTCTTTACTTGTACGACTTAGATGTCTCGTATTTCTCGAAAAGGCGATTCGATTGATGGGATTTGGTATGATACTTATTAGGCGATCGATGAGATTTCTATTCAAATCTTTCTTCTTATAACGTATTGATTTGAACCCATAAGCGGGACCACCACCCAATAGCATGTTGACAGCATAACTCCGTATTTCTTCTAGAGAATATACTAATTGTTCCAGAGCAACTAGAAAGAGATTCTTTAACCAGAAAGAATTCGGTTCAGATGTAGGATACCTATCCAGAAGTTTTCGCAACTCAATCATGTATGATGGAATCATCAAAGATTTGATCTTTTCGAACTCTGTCTGTAACTCACTAGAGGTTCGGGAAATCAAGAGAAGATGCATAGGAACGAGATATCCAGCAACAAGAAGAAGGAAAAGGATTGAATAGAGCAGAGCATTTGGTGCTCTCAGATGTGTCCATCTCAATGGAACAGGTGACCCATGATTTCGATGAATCATTTCTGCTTCGAACAGAAGATTCTGTAAACACTGACTCGAAATCTCACTTATCCGATTCCGATTCCGAATCGCCCACCATTTTGTCTGACGAATTGGCCATGATGTATATAATCTATGCATAATATCATGAAAAATGGATACAAATTTTATTAGTATTGGCAATAGGTCTGAAAAGGTTAATTTTAGATATTTGAACCCTGTCGAAGTAAAGAACCATGGCCTATATGTTTGGAACCGCTTCCATTTTGATAGATTTGAAAAAGCACGATCTCGTAGGGTTCTATACATCTGCCGTTTCTCAACGCATTTCTTTAGACAAAGACTCCGTTTTTTCTTTTTCCTCTTTTCGCATGGTAAATTTTTCTCAGAATATGGAGTGTGAATCAAACCCATGCTTGAATTGAAATTGAGATACTGATCCAAGTTCTTCCCTTCTGAATCAGATAGAGTCATATCTGAAAGAGGTTGACAATAAGTTCTTTCAAAATTGACTATTTGTCCCTCTGTTAGAGGTGTTCCAGAAATGTCTGCGATCGAATAAATAGCTCTACGAACGAATGGATCGGATCGAATTGCAAAATGGAAAGATTTGTACAAGTTATACGTTTCGTCACCACTTTGTGGAAAATCGTTCGGTATCAGTAGGTTAGATACCTGTGACTCGATTGGTGAAATAGTACCTCTCTCCAAAAAAACATCTTTTTTTTGACCCACGCACAAAGAAAATTTTTTGTTGCGAATGAACAAGATATTTAGGAATTGTCCATACGTAAGATCATCATTATTGATACGGGACTTTTCCACAGAAAAAGGGAATATTTTGTTACAATCGAACCAGAAGTGATGTGGATTATTCAAGAATCGCAGTCGATTTGCTTTATAAAAACAAGATATCAATGAACTTCTATGAAATGGTTTCACGGGATTCAGCCAATTGTCTCGATCGTGGGATATCAATGAGAAATAGGAATCAGTGTTATCCAAGTATTTCCTGCGATTATTTCGAGTATGGAATGAGTCAATCGTCCACTTTGGTATCTTATTGAACAAAGATGGTGATATTGCTCCCCCATTGATCAATAATTTCGATTTTTGGGAAGTCTCATGATCATCCAATAAGAAGGGTTTCCATTTATGACCGATTCGAGCCCTTATTGATTCTAACAACTGATTGCAGAGTTGATCATTCGGCCCTTTCAAGTCATAGATGTGGATCTCGGACCTATGAATGGGGCTATTCCCGAGACTCACAAAGAAAAAAGGAAGTGCCTTAGACAAAAAGCGAAGTGACTTGGACAAAAAGAAACGAAGTGACTTAGACAAATATTCTTTGTTGATAACCTCGGACCAATCAATCGAATATTGATTAATACGTAATCGATCGAACACTACTTGAAAAAGATCGAACATTACTTGAACTTGAAAACGGCTCTTCTTCTTCTGCTCAGAAAGGAAATGTTCCAAATGTTTCTGGAAATTCTGGATCCCATCCTGGAAATTCTTGATCCCAGTGGACCATTTGTAGTATCTATATGCGTATCTAGACGTATGTGACAGATGATGCCTCCAAAGATTGGCTAGCATGGCGACTCTTATAGCAATACGAAGAATAGGAGGATCGGGCCATATCTTCCGACTCTTTTTCAAATTCGATAAATGTTGGTTGATCGTATATTTCATTAGAGTTCTATGATTCAGAGTATCATTTCCTATTCGATCCCTTTGAATTCCATATTCGGAGTTGCGATCGGATCGATTCATGAAAAAGAATCGATTTGCTACATTTCTTATGTACCCATAGGTGCTATATTGGATTTGAATCAGATTTCGGATCCATCTATATTGATTGACTGCCTCCATTATGTTGTTGCTAGCAAATACCACTATTTTTTGTTTTTGATCTTCCAAATCATTCCCGCAGGAGATCCGGACCCATTGTTTTAGGAGCATTCTAAAAAATTTCACTTCCTCAAGTTGAGCAAAAAAAGATGCATTTTTCGATTCATCCCGGGAGTCGTAATCCCTAGCAACGAAAGATTTAAGATAGGCCAGACCCGGATCGGTTAGTGATTCAATGAATCTATTTGTCCTTTCTGCAAATCTCTCTTCTGCGTGGTGTAACGTGTATCCCCACCTGTTCCGGTCATGGAATCGATGAAATGAATCCAAAAATGGATTTTGGTTCAAGACTGAAATCTTATTGGAACTGTCCATATCCGGTTCATCCTTCGGAACCATATCACATCCCGGATCTGATGAAATAGGATGAATTGAGACGGTATTTTGTAAATACGTAATTATTTTGAATATCTCAACCATTTCTTTATTTTCCGATCGCCTATAAGGGACAAAAGAAACCCCTTCTTGTTTCTTCAACAATTTAGGATCTCTAGTGGACCTCTCAGTAGGATTCGAACCCAGAGGAAGTTCTGACCATATGTCAGAGAAAAAAGAACGAATGGATCTTGTCGGATTCCCAAGAAATTCTTCGAGTTCTTCCGGAAGCAGATGATTATTCATCTGCTTCTCACGTTCCGTGAATAGCCGGGACATTAAGTCAGATCCCGAAAGGCCTTTCGGGAATCGGTCTGATTCTATCTCGGGTCCTTCCGTTTGAAGAAAGGAAGGATCACAAAGAATCGATCTTTCTTTTAGTTGTTGAATCTCAATCTCTCTTTGATTGATCAATGTGTGATATTCCGAATCCTCATTACTAATGGAATCGAAAGGATCTCTGGATTGATCAGAAGATCCGTTCAATTGGCTAGAATCCGTGAAAATAGATCTTGTGGAAGCGGATTTCATATTTGACGATAAATTCCGTATCTTGCTAAAAAGACGATCCGGAGAAGAGATCTTTTTCCCTTTTGGAAGATACAGGAGCGAAACAATCAACCTATTTATATTGGAAGACCAAAAAGATTCTTCCAATCTATCATTTCTGGGTCCAATGGAATTCATAGGTATAGGAAGAAGCCCCATCAAATAGATATTTTTTCTTTCGACTATATTTCGATTGTTAATACGATATATAAGTACCACTCCTACAAGGAGTAATACACCTTTGATCATGAAATATCGATTTCTTCTTGAACCCTGTGAATCGCGTGAAAGTAGGATACTCCAAATTCGGAGGTCAAAGAGTTTCATAAAACGTTCTTGGTGGAAAAAAATGTGAGTGAAAGATCCCACGGACTGTAATTTGGTCCATGAATCTAAAAAATAGTCAGAATTCTTGATCTCTCTCAATATCTCTCTAAATTCTAAGATCCAGAATTGGACTGGATGTCGGTTCCTCGGTTCTCGTGTCATTGTTTTTATTCCTCCTAACAAAGACTGGGTGTGTGTTGTATTATTTAAGATGCATCGACGCATCTTTTATTCGAATATTTCGAATAGATGTTAGAATCTCTAGAATCAGAAATGTTCTAATTTTTAGAATAATGACATGATAATACCTCCTAAATCATGTCAATTGGTTATGTGTTATGTATTCTTATAATAGGATAATACCTCCTAAATGATTTCAATTGGTTATGTGTTATGTATTGTTAGGATATGATAATACCTGTTAATGGTAAGTTAAGCATCCATGGCTGAATGGTTAAAGCGCCCAACTCATAATTGGCAAATTCGTAGGTTCAATTCCTGCTGGATGCACGCCAATGGGAACGTTCAATAAGTCGATTGGAATTGGCTCTCTATCAATGGAATCTCATCATCCATACATAACGAATTGGTAGGGTATATTCATACCATAACATAGGAAGAGTCCGAAGGAGAATTCTTATCAATACTGGAACTCATAGGGAAGAAAATCGATTTATGGATGGAATCAAATATGCAGTATTTACAGACAAAAGTTCTCGGTTAACGGAGAAGAATCAATATACTTCGAATGTCGAATCAGGATCAACTCGGACAGAAATAAAGCATTGGGTCGAACTCTTCTTTGGGGTCAAGGTAATAGCTATGAATAGTCAGCGACTCCCGGGAAAGGGTAGAAGAATGGGACCTATTATGGGACATACAATGCATTACAGACGGATGATCATTACGCTTCAACCGGGTTATTCTATTCCACTTCTTAGAAAGAAAGAAAAGAACTTCAATCAAAATACTTAATAACACGGCGATACATTTATACAAAACTTCTACCCCGAGCACACGCAATGGGGCCCAAGTGAAATCGAATCCACAAAAGAATTTGATCTCTGGACAGCGTCATTGTGGTAAAGGTCGTAATTCCAGAGGAATCATTACCGCAAGGCATAGAGGGGGAGGTCATAAGCGCCTATACCGTAAAATCGATTTTCGACGAAATGAAAAAGACATATCTGGTAGAATCGTAACCATAGAATACGACCCTAATCGAAATGCATACATTTGTCTCATACACTATGGGGATGGTGAGAAGAGATATATTTTACATCCCAGAGGGGCTATCATTGGAGATACCATTGTTTCGGGTACAGAAGTTCCTATCTCAATGGGAAATGCCCTACCTTTGAGTGCGGTTTGAACCATTGATTTACGTAATTGGAAGTAACCAATTAGGTTTACGACAAAACCTAGAAATCGATCACTGATCCAATTTGAGTAGCTCTACGGGATAGACCTCAACAGAAAACTGAAGAGTAACGGCAGCAAGTGATTGAGTTCAGTAGTTTCTCATATAAAATTATTGACTCTAGAGATATGGTAATATGGAGAAGACAGAATTGTTTGAAGCAACGACAGAACCGGAAGCGCCCCTTGTTTCAAAGAGAGGAGGACGGGTTATTCACATTTCATTTGATGGTCAGAGGCGAATTGAAAGCTAAGCAGTGGTAATTCTACCCCCGGGGGAAAAAGAGAGATGTCTCCTACGTTACCCGTAATATGTGAAAGGATCAACGTAATTTCATAGAGTCATTCGGTCTGAATGCTACATGAAGAACATAAGCCAGATGACGGAACGGGGAGACCTAGGATGTAGAAGATCATAACATGAGTGATTCGGCAGATTTGGATTCCTATATATCCACTCATGTGGGACTTCATCATACGATTCATATAGGATCCATCTGTCTAGATATCATCATATACATCCAGAAAGCCGTATGCTTTGGAAGAAGCTTGTACAGTTTGGGAAGGGGTTTTGATTGATCAAAAAGAAGAATCTACTTCAACCGATATGCCCTTAGGCACGGCTATACATAACATAGAAATCACCCTTGGAAAGGGTGGACAACTCGCTAGAGCAGCGGGTGCTGTAGCGAAACTGATTGCAAAAGAGGGTAAATCGGCCACATTAAAATTACCATCTGGGGAGGTCCGTTTGATATCCAAAAACTGCTCAGCAACAGTCGGACAAGTGGGTAATGTTGGGGCGAACCAGAAAAGTTGGGGTAGAGCCGGATCTAAGCGTTGGCTAGGTAAGCGTCCTGTAGTAAGAGGAGTCGTTATGAACCCTGTAGACCATCCCCATGGGGGTGGTGAAGGGAGGGCCCCAATTGGTAGAAAAAAACCCACAACCCCTTGGGGTTATCCTGCGCTTGGAAGAAGAAGCAGAAAAAGGAATAAATATAGTGATAGTTTGATTCTTCGTCGCCGCAATAAATAATAGTAGAATGGAAATCCATTTGAATAGAAATTCAAAATGAAGGAGGCCACATGACTAAGAAAATAAAAAATCGATTTCTTTCTTGGACTTTTTACACGATATTCTAACCCGGTTTCTAACCCATATTCTAGAGGATCTGCGAACGCCAATTCTACCCCGAACTTCACTCCAAAAAAGGGGAAAATGGAGTTCTTTATTTTACTTTTTTCATTTTTATCTGAATTTTGAGTCATTCTTCTATTCCTTGTTATTTATCATTATTCTAACTATTCTATTTGTTAGTTAGAATAAAACAATTAAAAGATATATACTCAATTCTTACATTTTAGATACTAAGGGTGAGCGTAATCTCTATTCTCTTATAATATATCGATCCGCATTTGTCTTCCTACTAACAATCTTTAGTATACCAATCGTATGGGCGAACGACGGGAATTGAACCCGCGCATGGTGGATTCACAATCCACTGCCTTGATCCACTTGGCTACATCCGCCCGCCTACTCCCGCAAAAAGACTCACTTTCTACCATTCATGATTCTAAAATGGAGTCTTTCTTAGCTTCCTTCATACTGGGATACAGATATTATATATAATATCTCAATCCTTTAAATGGACAAATTTTTTTATTAATAAAAGTGAAAGGATTTCGAGAAACGTATAGAAATAAAAGATTAGTACAGACCAAAAGTAAAAGTATGATAATCAATAATGAACCAACCCGTAGTAATGTAATCTTTGCTTTTTTTTTTTGAATTTCAATATAGGAGGAACTCTTTAAAATATTAAAATAAAATATAGGAATTGGAGGAATTCGTTGTGACACGTGCACTAAAAAAAAAACCTTTTGTTGCGAATCATTTATTAGAAAAAATCGAGAAACTGAACAGAAGGGGAGAAAAAAAAATAATAGTAACTTGGTCCCGGGCATCTACCATTATACCCACAATGATCGGCCATACAATTGCTATTCATGATGGAAAGAAGCATGTTCCTCTTTATATAAAAGATGATATGGTAGGTCACAAATTGGGAGAATTTGCACAGACTAGAACTTTCGGGAAACATCCTGAGCCGAGAAACGATAATAAATCTCGTCGTTAATGTTAATAAAGTAAATATATAGTATATAGGGGCTCGCCGTTCATTGGTGAGAGGTGAACCATATGATAAAGAAGGAACCAGATATAGGAGTATGCGTTTTAGGTCAAAATATACATATGTCTGCTCACAAAGCGCGACGAGTTATTGATCAGATTCGTGGGCGGTCATACGAGGAAACACTTATGATATTAGACTGCATGCCTTATCGAGCATGTTATCCCATTTTTAAATTGGTTTATTCTGCAGCAGCCAATGCTAAAAATAATATGGGTTTCAACGAAGCGAATTTAATCATTAGTAAAGCAGAAGTCAACGAGGGTACTATTGTGAAAAAGTTAAAACCTCGGGCTCGAGGTCGTAGTTATCCGATAAAAAGAACCACTTGTCATATAACTATTGTATTAAAAGAGATAGCGAAAGATCAAAAATATTCAAGACCCATATTTCGCCCAAAATATGAAAAAATGGATAACCCTCAGAAATATATAGATATAAGTATAAGGTTTTTATATATGCTAGGCCGGGATAGACTAAAATGGAGTAATAAGGAGAATGGGGGTGTATGGGACAAAAAATAAATCCACTTGGTTTCAGACTTGGTACAACCCAAAGACATCATTCCCTTTGGTTTGAAGAACCAAAAAAGTATTCCGAAGGTCTACAAGAAGATCAAAAAATACGGGAGTGTATCAAGAATTATGTACAAAAAAATATTAAAATATCTTCAGGCGAGGAAGAGGGAATTGTTGAAGGAATTGTCGAAGGAATTTCACGGATAGAGATTCAAAAAGGTATCGATGAGCTGCGGGTCACAATATATATGGGATTCCCACAACTCTTAATAGATAATAATCCACGAGTAATCGAAGAATTACAAATACATGTACAAAAAGAGTTTCATTCTGTTTCTGTGAACCGAAAACTCATCATTGCTATCAAAAGCATTAAAAAACCTTATGGACAACCTAATATTCTTGCAGAATTTATATCCGGACAATTAAAAAATAGAGTTTCATTTCGAAAGGTAATGAAAAAAGCTATTGAATTAACAACTGATAAAGCGAATACAAAAGGAATTCAAATACAAATTGCCGGACGTATCGACGGAAAAGAAATTGCACGTGTCGAATGGATCAGAGAAGGTAGGGTTCCACTTCAAACCATTCGGGCCAAAATTGATTACTGTTCATATACAGTTCGCACTATTTATGGGGTATTAGGTCTCAAAATTTGGATATTTGCAGAAAACGAATAAGGGTCCTTTCTTTTTATTTTCATTCTATCCAGAAATGGAACAAAACGACAAACTCTTTCGTTCTTTTTCGGTTCAATCAAAAATGAGCAATTCGAATTCTATAGGATTGAATAAAAATAGGATTGACAATTTGGTATAATTGCTATGCTTAGTGTGTGACTCGTCGGTTTTTTATTGAATTTCGATTTAGGTTTAGGTTAGGATTCTAAGGGGTAGCCCCTATAATAATCGTATGAATATTAATAGTATGAAATAATAACTATAAAACGAATAACCTAACTATAGAACTAAGAAACAGCTCATTGCTTCATATTATCTGGATCCAAGAAAGCGGTCACTCTATGATTATAGATCATATCGTTGTAGCAACTGAAATTTACAGAAAAACCAATCTGATTCTGGGTTGTGAAGCGAAAATAAAAGGATGTGGATAAATGGAAAGGTGAGAGGAAGAAAGAAAGAGCATATCAATGATCTATGATTCCAATATGTATGGTCTATGAATCATCTCATAAAAGGCAGTGTAATAAAGCATCAATACGGATTCGACGAGAAATAATAATTAGAGAAATCTGGTTCATAGTCAAACTAAAATAATAAAGAGCATCGAGTCAATAAAGACTGAGAATATTGATTCAGGAACAACAAATAAAATTTGGAGCTCCATTGCAGAGTTCAGGCCTAGCCATTAATCAAGAAGTGATGGGAACGACGGAACCTGTGATTGTAGAAGATTCTATTTAAAATGAATCCTAATAATTCATTGGATGGGATGGCGGAAGGAACCAGGAAGCAATTCTGTTATTCTGAAAAGTCATTAAGTTGACCCCACAGATGAAAGAAATATCGAAAGAGTCAATATTCGCCCGCGAAATTCTTATTGTATTGCTAATTTTTTGGAGATTAACTAAAACTAAAAATAAACATGCATTATCCAAAAATTCGAAATTAAAGATGTCGAGAATTATACATATAGTTGTATATACAATCTTAAATATCAAAAAATACGATGATTCAATGTATTATTCATTAAGTCAATATCTTTAATATTCTTGAATCCTTTCAGTCGCGAGGAGCTGGATGAGAAGAAACTCTCACGTCCGGTTCTGCAGTAGAGATGGAATTGAGAAACAACCATCAACTATAACCCCAAAAGAACCAGATTCCGTAAACAACATAGAGGAAGAATGAAGGGGATATCTTCTCGAGGCAATCGTATCTGTTTCGGTAGATACGCTCTTCAGGCACTTGAGCCGGCTTGGATCACATCTCGACAAATAGAAGCAGGCCGACGGGCAATGACACGATATGCGCGTCGTGGTGGAAAAATATGGGTACGCATATTTCCAGACAAACCTGTTACAGTAAGACCTACGGAAACGCGTATGGGTTCTGGGAAAGGATCTCCCGAATATTGGGTATCTGTGGTTAAACCGGGTCGGATACTTTATGAAATGGTTGGGGTCTCAGAAATTGTAGCCAGAGAAGCTATTAAAATAGCTGCGTCCAAAATGCCTATACGGACGCAATTCGTTAGCGTGGAGGTATGTGCAACCAAAGGAAAGAGTACAAGATGATGAAAAAATAACCGAAGGTTTTTTTCTGGACAAGCAATATATATATTTTACTTTGCCCTTTCTTTGCTCTTTGCATTGAAACAAACGATTCAAAAAAATGATATGATTCAACCTCAGACCCATTTAAATGTAGCAGACAACAGCGGGGCGCGAGAATTGATGTGTATTCGAATCATAGGAGCTAGTAATCGCCGATATGCTCATATTGGTGACGTTATTGTTGCTGTAATCAAAGAAGCAGCACCCAATATGCCTCTAGAAAGATCAGAGGTGATCAGAGCTGTAATTGTACGTACATGTAAAGAGCTGAAACGTAACAATGGAATGATAATACGATACGATGACAATGCAGCAGTTGTCATTGATCAAGCAGGCAATCCAAAGGGAACTCGAGTTTTTGGTGCGATTGCTCGAGAATTGAGACAGTTGAATTTTACTAAAATAGTCTCATTAGCGCCTGAGGTATTATAAAGACTAATAGACGAGACCATGATATATATATGTAGTGTATCTTAAATAGATTCAATTAATTAGTAGATTGTGTCTCACGTATATCCCTGACTTAATTAATTCATAAAGAAAAAAAGAGCATGTTAATTAGATAACAACTAGGAGGCATCCATTATTATATGGGTAGGGACACTATTGCCGACATAATAACTTCTATACGAAACGCTGACATGAATAAAAAAAGAACGGTTCGAATAGAATCTACGAATATCACCGAAAATATTGTTAAAATTTTTCTACGCGAAGGTTTTATAGAAAACGTGAGGAAACATCGAGAAAACAACAAATATTTCTTGGTTTCAACCCTGCGACATAGACGGAATAATAGTAAAGGACGATATAGAACGATTTTAAAACGTATTAGCCGGCCCGGTCTGCGAATCTATTCCAACTATCAAAGAATTCCTAAGATTTTAGGAGGACTTGGTATTGTAATTCTTTCTACTTCTCGAGGTATAATGACAGACCGAGAGGCTCGACTAGAAAGAATCGGAGGAGAAATTTTGTGTTATATATGGTGATCCTTCGGGTATCCTACTTGAGTCGATAACTTCAAAAAAGGCGGAAGGATGGGTTCTATAATATCACCTCTCCTCCAAGAGTTTATACTTCAAGAAGGTTACCTAGAGAATTAAAGAAAAAAGGATTCATGAAAATTTAATTACTGAATCGCTTTCCAACCTTATGTTCCGTATTCGTTTAGATATTGAAGATCTGATTCTAGGTTATGTTTCAGGAAGGATCCGACGTAGTTTTTCGACGGATACTACCAAGAGATCGAGTCAAAATAGAAATAAGTCGTTATGATTGAACCAAGGGGTGCATCATTTATATATTCCGCAACCAAAATTCGAATAATTAGGCTCATTTTTGAACATTACTCTCGTGGGGATCCAACTCTAGGTTAAAAATTTCAAGAGACTTATTTTCTTCCAAGAAAGAGTAGATTCGGAATTAATATTAAGTAAGGAATTAAAAATATGAAAATAAGGGCCTCCGTTCGTAAAATTTGTGAAAAATGCCGGCTGATCCGTAGGAGGGGACGAATCATAGTAATTTGTTCCAACCCGAGACATAAACAGAGACAAGGATAATCCTTCTAAAAAAAGGGTGGACTTTCGAAAGACAAAGAAATAAAGGATCTGTTTTAACATGAAATGGATATATCCGTAAATCGCTGACTCATAAATAGGAGATGATAAAATATGGCAAAGCCTATAGCAAGAGCAAGAATTGGTTCACGTAGGAATAAAAGTATTCGTTCACGTAAAAATAGACGTATAATACCAAAAGGAGTTATTCATGTTCAAGCAGGTTTCCGTAATACTATTGTGACGGTTACAGATGTACGGGGTCGGGTGGTTTCTTGGTCCTCCGCCGGTACTTGTGGATTCAAGGGCCCAAGAAGGGGTACACCGTTTGCTGCGCAAACTGCAGCAATAAATGCCATTCGTACAGTAGTCGATCAGGGTATGCAACGAGCAGAAGTGAGGATAAAGGGTCCTGGTCTTGGAAGAGATGCAGCATTAAGAGCCATTGCTAGCAGTCGTATACGGTTAAGTTTCATACGCGACATAACCCCTCTGCCACATAATGGATGTAGACCTCCTAAAAAAAGGCGTGTGTAGAAATAGATTTCAAGAGAAATAAATGATTCAATGATCTGATCAAATAATATTACTATGCTTCGAGAGGACGTAGCAGTATCTACTCGGACACTACAGTGGAAATGTGTTGAATCCAGAGCAGACAGTAAGCGCCTTTATTATGCCCGTTTTATTCTGTCTCCGCTTATGAAAGGTCAAGCCGATACGATAGGCATTGCGATGCGAAGGGCTTTGCTTGGAGAAATAGAAGGAACCTGTATCACACGTGCAAAATCTGAGAAGATACCACATGAATATTCTACCATAATAGGTATTGAAGAATCTATACATGAAATTTTAATGAATTTAAAAGAAATTGTATTGAGAAGTAATCTATATGGAATTCGCGACGCATCTATTTGCGTTAACGGTCCGGGATATGTAACTGCTCAAGACATCATCTCACCACCCTCTGTGGAAATCGTTGATAGTGCACAGCATATCGCTACCCTAACTGAACCAATTGATTTGTGTATTGGATTACAAATTGAGAGACAGCGAGGATATCGTATGAAAACACCAAATAACGCTCAAGATGGAAATTTTCCTATCGATGCCGTATTCATGCCTGTTCGAAATGTGAATCATAGTATTCATTCTTATGGGAGTGGAAATGAAAAAAAAGAAATACTTTTTCTCGAAATATGGACGAATGGAAGTTTAACTCCTAAAGAAGCACTTCACGAAGCCTCCCGAAATTTGATTGATTTATTTATTCCTTTTCTACATGCGGAAGAAGAGGATATCCATTTAGAGGAGAATAAAAATACAGTTACTGTACCCCTTTTTAACTTTCAAGATAGATTGGATAACCTAACGAAAACCAAAAAAGAAATAGCATTGAAAAGTATTTTTATTGACCAATCAGAATTGCCTCCCAGGGTCTATAATTCACTCAAAAAGTCCAATATAGATACATTATTGGACCTTCTAAATAAAAGTGAAGAAGATCTTATGAAAATTGAGCATTTTCGCCTAGAAGATGTAAAACAGATATTTTGCATTTTACAAAGAGATTTCTCAATTGATTTACCAAAGAATACGTTTTTATTTTCAAATAAATTTGAATAATTGCATCTTTCTTTTCATAAAGAAAGAAGATTGATTTTTCATCCTCAGCACGATTCCGAATATACGAATCGTGCTTTCGTAACACTTAATAGATTAAAAATATTAATCTCATTTACTATTTATTTTTTTATATGGGAGTATACCTTATCTATTAGACTCATAAAACGGTTATACGAATGATTTGGTTAAAATTAAAATATAGAATATTAATTGGAAAGCTACTCATAGTAAATATTAACTATTTTTTTGATTACCCTTATCATCGTATTCCAGCTTATTGACACAATCCTATTTCCAAATCATATTGGTAAGGGACACATTCTAATGAAGTATTATGCTATTTTTAGTATTATATAAATTAAATAAAAGATATATAATACATTTGATTTGCGTATATGCTTACATATAATTACAACGAGGGTTCGCTCTGTGTCCGATCTTAAAGTAAAAGATATATGTTAAATCACTACATGGCAAATTGCCAGTAGTCTCAATCTTATTTATCCTTCTAATCTTCGTTATAGAATTACTTTAAATATGAATGTTCATATTTAAATATATGTTAACCTATAATCTATCTATGACTGTGAAATATTAAAATCAAAGATAGATAATTGGTTTGATTTTCGAGAAAAATTATGAGAAAGTCTCGATTCTCGTATCTGGGTCAGTATTTAGATCCATAGTATTCATACTAATAATCTATACAATAAGAATCAAAACAATGAATAGTCCAAATAGAGATTTTTTATAGAGATTCCCGAGAAAGATTTAAATTTTCTATTTGGACTATGAACCCGTCTTTATCCCGAATTCCGTTGAATAGATGTATCGAGGGAATATTAGCTTAAAATTCAATCCGCCCCAGATATATAAGCATATCTCGCTCCTAATGTCTCGCCAGTTAATAGTTTAATATTATTGACAATGATCTAAAGGCTCAATAGTGTGAGCCTGCCCAAATAAACTGAAGCTAATCCAAAGTAATGTTTACTGATAGTTTGAATTTTGAGTCAAACCAAAGAACAGATAAGTACTCTAGATTAGTAAGAATCTATAATCTAATCCAGCCCTATGACGACTAGTGTTCCAAAAGTATCTTTTCTAGTTCCTGGCGATGAAGAGGCCGAGGCCGAATGGGTTGACTTATACGACCGAATTCATCGGCAAAGAAGCCTTTTTTTAAGCCAAGAAATGAAGACCGATATTGTGCACAAACTTATGACTCTCATGATATATCTCTGTATGGAGGATGAAAACCGGGATTTATATTTGTTTATAAACTCTCCCGGGGGGTTGGCAACGCGAGGAATGTTTATGTATTATACTATGCGTAATATAAAACCACTTGTACATACAATATGTTTCGGATTATCCGTTTCAATGGCATCTGTCATTCTGGCCGCAGGAGAAATGACCACGCGTTTAGCCTACCCGCATGCTAAGGTAATGATACGCCAACCTTTTGCTAAAGAATTTAAAGCCGCCATATCAGAAGGAGTTATGGACTTGCTAGAAATCAGTAAAATCCGCGATACCATTATAAGGCTTTATGCAAAAAGAACAGGTAAGGCTTTCTGGCTTATATACAAAGACACCCATATGCAGGAGCTTTTTATGTCAGCAGAAGAAGCCCAAGCCTATGGAATAGTGGATCTCGTCGGGATATAAAATGTAAACTGTCAAGGTTTCCATACAAGTCGGTGATTACATGTCGAATCTAAATAACTCGTCTCGACATGTAAGTCTTAATCCTAAGTAGGTTTCAATTTGCTAGCTTCCGTTCATTTTTTATCCCCAAAACCTCGAATCCATCTTTCTTGGCTCAAAAGTTTTATATTTTGCTATTTATAATTATTATAATCGATTGGTCGTAAAAAATATTAAGATTATTGCTATTTCCTCGGTTTATGAGTAATAATCTTAATATTTTGTAGGAAAGATGGCCGAGTGGTTCAAGGCGTAGCATTGGAACTGCTATATAGGCTTTTTGTTTATCGAGGGTTCGAATCCCTCTCTTTCCGTACCTTCACTGAATTCACGACCCTTAGTTATCACAATGGTCAAATCAAATAACAACGAATACCATTCTTACAACAGGCAAACCTTTCTTATTGATGTGGGACGGAAAAAGACTGTAAAGAGTGGCAAGGCACGAAAATATCCCCGCCGATACATTTATATGAATAGTTAAAAATCCGGATCAAACCCCTTACCCTAGCTGAGATCGATTTCCTTCGACGAGAGGGGGCAAAATGATCCGAATCTTTGTTATTTTAGTTAGGTTCAAGTCTGACGGGAATAATATTCTACGACTAGCAACTCATTTATTTCTAAACCCACCCGCCTACTATCTATTATTTTATTGACTAATCCTTTATAATTGACTAATCCTTTATATTGTGATGATTGAAGAGTCAAATGTGGCGGCAATTTCGTATGGGGGGCTGAGTTATGAGAATTTTGAATCAGAGCTATGGATTTTTGATCGTCCTTCGTTGTAATAATATCTCGGGGTTTGCAGCGATAACTTGGTATATCGACTATACGACCATTAACCAAAATATGCCTATGGTTAACTAATTGCCGGGCGCCTGGAATGGTCGAAGCCATACCCAACCGAAAAAGTATGTTATCCAAACGCATTTCAAGTAATTGTAGTAAAACCTGACCTGTTGACCCTTTGGCTTTTCCTGCGATACGAACATATTTAAGTAATTGTCGCTCTGTCAGACCATAATGAAAACGCAATTTTTGTTTTTCTTCTAACCGAATACGATATTCAGATTTTTTCCCGGAAGGCGGTTGATTTCTAAGAGCATTTTCGGTTTGAAGACTTTTACTAGTTTTACTAGTGAGTCCTGGTAAAGAACCCAGACGGCGTATTTTTTTGAAACGAGGACCTCGGTAACGAGACATAAAGACTCCTTATTTTTATTGAAATTTGCATTTACAGAATAAACCGAAATTAAGACTGAACTAAATGATAAACGAAGCAAAATCTACGGAAGGACTCTACTACAAAAAAGAATGAGATGAATTGTATTAATATTCAGACTCTTTTGTATATAGAGCAAGTTAAGGATACTTTATTCGGATCGGATTTGTTCTGTAGAGATCTAACAACTCGAATGTTTTTTTATTCATAGTTTGAAGTTCTTACGACATAATAGATCCATTTTTTTTTTGAGAGAAGCAAAGAGGTCTTTTGACTATCCCTTTCCGTGAGTTCAAAGAGACATTCTCAATCATGTAAAAATAAAAAAACGAAGAAAGAGAAAAGCCAGCTATCGGAATCGAACCGATGACCATCGCATTACAAATGCGATGCTCTAACCTCTGAGCTAAGCGGGCTCGCATAACAGAAATGGTTATGTGTATAGAAATTCGCGAAACGACTGGGCTCTTAACTGTTAACTATTCAAGAAAGAATAGCATATAGAATAAGAATCGAATTCATAAGGAATATACTATTCCTTTATTGAAATAACAATGAATATAACGATAAATAGAATGATATATCGTTTTTCAATTGAAATCAAATCAATAGATATATTTTTTTTATTTCTTTTTTTTTATTCTAGTATATATATTAGCTGACATAGTATTATCAATAATCAATATATTAAAGTGATAAGACAAAAAAAGAAGAGACCCTTCGAGGATTCAAAATCACGAGGTAAAAATGCAAGGAAGAGAGTCATATATGTGTGGTATAGAAGCATCCATGTTGACTTTCATATCGATCAATGATAGAATCATTTCTGATTGGACAAAATACCGGTCAGCTATGAAAGAAGATACATAAGAAATCAAATAGGAGTAAACAGATACACTTTTTAGATATAGAATCCGTATCTAATGAATTCAACGTAAATAAACAAAAAACGAAAGAGCGCAGGGGATGGCATCCTCATGAGATCCGAGTCTCCAAACCAAATAAAGGGGATATGGCGAAATCGGTAGACGCTACGGACTTGATTGGATTGAGCCTTGGTATGGAAACCTACTAAGTGATAACTTTCAAATTCAGAGAAACCCTGGAATAAAAAATGGGCAATCCTGAGCCAAATCCTGTTTTCATAAAACAAAAAAAGGGATAGGTGCAGAGACTCAACGGAAGCTATTCTAAAGAATGGAGTTGATTGCCTTGCTATGCTAGAGGAATCTTTGTATTTAAAATCCAAAAAATAAAGTATGAAGGATGAATGTGTATACATATACATACCTATACCTACTGAAATATCAAAGGATTAATGACGCGCCAAATTTTTCTTTTTTATATAAAAAAATGGAAGAATTATTGTGAATCGATTCCAAGAATATTCAGTGATAAAATCATTTACTCCAAAGTCTGATAGATCTTTTGACGAACTGATTCATCGGACGAGAATAAAGATAGAGTCCCATTCTACATGTCAATATCAATACCGACAACAATGAAATTTATAGTAAGAGGAAAATCCGTCGACTTTATAAATCGTG